AAAGAAACGAAGCCTAATGCTAGCAAAGAGACTGATACTATTGATAAAGAAACCAAGACTAATGCTAGCAAAGAGACTAATACTGTGAATAAAGAAACGAAGCCTAATGCTAGCAAAGAGACTGATACTGTTGATAAAGAAACCAAGACTAATGCTAGCAAAGAGACTGATACTGTGAATAAAGAAACGAAGACTAATGCTAGCAAAGAAACTGATACTGTTGATAAAGAAACGAAGCCTAATGCTAGCAAAGAGACTGATACTGTGAATAAAGAAACGAAGACTAATGCTAGCAAAGAGACTGATACTGTGAATAAAGAAACCAAGACTAAAACCCCAGAAGAAGAGGCTAAAGAAGATGAAGAGAAGGGGCTTGTTTTGATGCGTTATGCACACCAACCCGATTTTAAGCACGGCTTAATCAAAGGCTCTATGCGAACTCAAAGGCGTAAAATTGTTATTGAGAAACTGTTTCAAGCAAATGCACATTCCCCCCTTTTTTTTGACAGGATAAAAAAAAAAAAACTTTTTTCTTTTGCTATCCCCCGCCCGGTTCAACTGAACCGAATTTTTAGAAATTGGTCGGCGGGAAAAGGGTTCAGGATTTTAGAGTCTACAGACGAACAAACAAAAAGAGAAGAAAAACCAAAAAGAGAATCTAAAAAGAAAAACGACCGAGTAAAGGAAAAAAAGCGATTAGAGATAGGGGAAACCTGGGATACTTTTGAAATTACCCAAATGTTAAGGGGTTGCATTTTAATAGCCCAATCAAGTCTTAGAAAAAATCTTATATTACCTTCATTGATAATCGGTAAAAATCTTGGACGTATGCTATTATTGCAAATTCCTGAATGGTCTGAAGATTTCGAGGAATGGAATAGAGAAAAGCATATTAAGTGCACTTATACTGGTAATCCGGTATCCGAAACAGAATTTCCGGAAAATTGGTTGACACAAGGTATTCAGATCAAGATTGTATATCCTTTCCATCTGAAACCTTGGCACACATCTAAACCGCTAACTTCTCGTGATGACGTTTGTTTTTTAACAATTTTTGGAAGGGAAACAGAACTGCCTTTTGGCTCTCCCCGAAAAACACCTTCCTTTTTTGAGCCCATTTTAAAGGAACTCGAAAAAAAAATTGGAAAATATGAAAAGGTTACAGCTGAAAGCGTTTTAAAAAAAATAATAATAAAATTATTTAAAAAAGTTTCAAAAGAAACAAGAACAACAAACCAAAATCTTCCGTTTATAGAAAAAGACCTCTCCAAGGGTAAACCAATTTTATTATTTAGATCGAGAGAAATAGGTGGAATGGAAAAAGAAAAAGATTCTAGAATAAGCAACCAGATAATTGATGAATCTTTTAGTCAAATTCAAAAAATTCAAATTCCAGATTGGACAAATTCTTCACTGATAGAAACTAAAATGCAAGATATGACTGATAGAACAAGTACAATCAAAAATCAAATAGAAAGAATTACCGAAGAGAAAAAAAAAGTAACTCTAGAACTAGATATTAGTACTTACAAAAAAAGTTGTAGATTAGAGTTGTCAAAAAAGATTTGGCAAATAGTAAAACTAAAAAACATAATATGTAAATTTCATTATTTTAGAAAATTTTTCATTCAAAGAATATATAACGATATTTGTTTATCTACTATTCATATTTGCCAAACGAATACACAACTCTTTGTTGAATCGACAAAAAATTTGATTGAAAAATATATTTCCAAGAATGAAACAAATAAAAAAATAATTAATAAAAAAACTAAAAATACAATTCACTTTATTTCAAATATAAAAACTTATACTTATAATAGTTGTAAGAAAAATTCAGAAATTTTTTGTGATTTATCCAACTTGTCACAAGCATATGTATTTTACAAAATATCACAAACCGGGGTTGTTAACTTGTCTAAATTAAGATCCGTTCTTCAACATCATGGAACATCTTTCTTCCTTAAAACTCAAATGAAAGACTCCTTTCGAACACAAGGAATATTTCAGTCTGAAGTAATACATAAGAAACTTCAGCGGTCTATAACGAGTCAATGGAAAAATTGGTTAAGAGGGAATTATCAATACGATTTATCTCAGATTATCTGGTCTAGCTTAATGTCACAAAAACAAAAATGGCGAAATAGGGTTAATCGATATTGTAGGTCTCAAAAAAAAGATTTAAAAAAATGGAATTCATGTGGAAAATACCAATTAAGTCATTACAAGAAAAAAAAGGGTCCTAACTCATTATCGAATCAAAAAGATAATTTTCAAAAATGCTATAGATATGATCTTTTATCATATAAATCCATTAATAATGAAAATAAAGGTGACTCGGTTTTTTATAGATCAATCCCTCAAGTAACTAAAAGGCAAGCGGTTTCTGATAATTACAACATGTCGCAAAACTCCTTGTTTGCGATAACAGGAAGTATCCCTATCAATATTTTTATAGGAAGAATAGAAAGGGTATATATTCCATATATAGAAAAAAATCTTAATAGAAAATATTTTAATTGGGAAAATATCTATTTTGATCTTAGAAAAAAAGTGGCTATTGAATCCTGGGTCGCGGTAAATCCCAGCAGTAATCAAAAGACTCGAATTGGGACTAATAATTTTCAATTAATTGATCCAATTGATAAAGAAGAAGAGGAAGAGATCAATCCCAGCAGTAATCAAAAGACTCCAATTGGGACTAATAAGGATGAAATATTTTATGCAATTGATAAAGAAGAAGAGGAAGAGATCAATCCCGAAGAAGAGATCAATCCCGAAGAAGAGATCAATCCCGAAGAAGAGATCAATCCCAGCAGTAATCAAAAGACTCCAATTGGGACTAATAACGATCAATTAATTGATCCAATTGAGAAACAAGAAAAAGACCCTTTTTATATTCCGATTAATCAAAATCCAGAAATCAATCAACCTAATTCTCCAAATTCTTTTTTTGATTGGATGGGAATGAATGAACAAATACTAAATCGTCCCATCTCGAATCTGGAACTTTGGTTCTTCCCAGAATTTGTGCGGCTTTTTAATGTATATAAAACGAAACCGTGGATTATACCAAGCAAATTACTTCTTTTAAATTCGAATCTAAGTGAAACCGATAATAAAAAGAAAAACATCGCTGAAAACCAAAATCTTGAAGAAGAAGATTCCGCGAAATCAGACATGAAAAAAGGTACAAAGAAAAGTAAAACCAATAGTGAAAAGAAAAGTAAAACCAATAGTGAAAAGAAAAGTGAAACCGATAGTGAAAAGAAAAGTGAAACCGATAGTGAAAAGAAAAGTGAAACCGATAGTGAAAAGAAAAGTGAAACCGATAGTGAAAAGAAAAGTGAAACCGATAGTGAAAAGAAAAGTGAAACCGATAGTGAAAAGAAAAGTCTAAGTACAAGAGAGCTAAGAGAGTTATTCATGAAAAAGTATTTCCTTTTGCAATTGAGATGGGATCAAAGGAATATCGGTCAAAACATTCGCAAAAATGTCCGGATATTAGCTCTCCCGAAGAGCTCGATAAATCTAGAAACCATGACTCTATCATGCATTGAAAGGAGAAAATTACAATTGAATGTAATGTGGAAGTCGAAGAGCAATTTGAGTATTCTAAAATTTTTCAAAAGCATAGGAATGGTTGTGGACCGCCTTGGACTGTCTGTAAAAAACAATGGGCAATTTCTTATGTATCAAACCATAGGTATTTCGTTGGTTCATAAGAGTAAAAACAAAACTAATCAACAATACCGAAAACAAAGAATAATTCGAGCTAGAGAGAACAATCATTTTGATGCGCTTGTTCTTGAAAATATTTTATCGTCTAGACGTCGTAGAGAATTGAGAATTCTAATTTGTTTCAATTCAAACAATTGGAATGATGTGGATACCAATTCCGTATTTTTCAACGAAAACGGGGTAAAAAACTGTAGTCACTTTTGGGAAGAAAGGAACCTTCGTGATAAGGAGAAAAATGAATTAATTCAATTCAAGTTTTTTCTTTGGCCCAATTATCGATTGGAAGATTTAGCTTGTATGAATCGTTATTGGTTTGATACTAATAACGGCAGTCGTTTCAGTATCTTAAGGATCCACATGTATCTACCATTGAAAATTCGTTGATAGTATTACTATATACCCTGTAGCAGGGTATATGATAGAAAACAAATGCACACATGCCTTATCTTATACCTCATTCGAATCTCACTGAATAGAGGATACAGCGTATCCATTAGACCTATAAATTATCAATGAATCCAAAGATATTCATTTCATTTTAGGTCTAATTGATTCACTTTTGTGAATACAAAAATGTACGAGATTCTTATCTGAATTCAAAATAGGATTTTGAATTCATTGGAATGGATAAACTGAGGAGTTCAGAAAGCAATTTATTCTATATCAATCATTCAAATTATTGGCATTCTTTTTATTGATCAATAAAATTCGTTAAAATATATATCAGGGAAGGGGATCAATTCTTTTTTTATGGTAAAAAACTTATTCATTTCGGTTATTTCTCAAGAAGAAACCAAAGAAAACAGAGGGTCCGTTGAATTTCAAATATTCAATTTCACCAATAAGATACAGAGACTTACTTCCCATTTAAAATTGCACAAAAAAGACTATTTATCTCAGAAAGGTTTGCGTAAAATTTTGGGAAAACGTCAACGGCTGCTAGCTTATTTGTCAAAAAAAAATAAAGTACGTTATAAAGAATTAATTGAGAAATTGGATATTCGAGAGACAAAAACTCATTAATTTTTAATTTGAGGAGTCATTTGTTTTTAACTTATTTGTTTCGTTTCAATTTTGATGAACCTCTTTTCACATTCAGCAATTCATGGAAGAATTACATGGAAGAACGAATCGGTAAAAAATTTATGACTGCACCAGCTACAAGAAAAGACCTCATGATAGTCAATATGGGTCCTCACCACCCATCAATGCATGGTGTTCTTCGACTTATTCTTACTCTCGATGGTGAAGATGTTATTGACTGCGAACCAATATTGGGTTATTTACACAGAGGGATGGAGAAAATTGCGGAAAACCGAACAATTATACAATATTTGCCCTATGTCACACGTTGGGATTATTTAGCTACTATGTTTACAGAAGCAATAACCGTAAATGGACCTGAACGATTGAGCAATATTCAAGTACCTAAAAGAGCTAGCTATATCAGAGTCATTATGTTGGAGTTAAGTCGTATAGCTTCCCATTTGTTATGGCTCGGTCCATTTATGGCGGATATTGGGGCGCAGACTCCTTTCTTCTATATTTTTCGAGAAAGAGAGTTGATATATGACCTATTCGAAGCTGCCACCGGTATGCGAATGATGCATAATTTTTTTCGTATCGGGGGAGTAGCTGCTGATCTACCCCATGGCTGGATAGATAAATGTTTGGATTTTTGCAATTATTTTTTAACAGGGGTTGCTGAATATCAAAAACTTATTACACAGAATCCCATTTTTTTAGAACGAGTTGAAGGTATAGGCACTATTAGGGCAGAAGAAGCACTCAATTGGGGTTTATCCGGACCAATGCTACGAGCTTCGGGAATCGAATGGGATCTTCGTAAAATCGATCAGTATGAGTGTTACGACGAATTTGCTTGGGAGGTTCAATGGCAAAAAGAGGGGGATTCTTTAGCTCGTTATTTAGTAAGAATCGGCGAAATGGAAGAATCCATAAAAATGATTCAACAGGCCCTGGAAGGAATTCCGGGGGGGCCTTATGAGAATTTAGAAATCCGACGTTTTGATAGAGTAAAACATCCCCAATGGAATGATTTTGAATACCGATTCATTGCTAAAAAAACCTCTCCTATTTTTGAATTATCGAAGCAAGAACTTTATGTGAGAGTCGAAGCTCCAAAGGGAGAATTGGGAATTTTTCTGATAGGAGATCAGAGCGTTTTTCCTTGGAGATGGAAAATTCGTCCACCGGGTTTGATCAATTTGCAAATTCTTCCTCAGGTGGTTAAAAGAATGAAATTGGCTGATATTATGACGATACTAGGTAGCATAGATATCATTATGGGGGAAGTTGATCGTTGAAATGATAATTGATACAACACAAATCCAGGCTATCCATTCCTTTTCCGGATTGGAATCCGTAAAAGTCAAAGAAGTCTATGGGATCATATGGATACTTGCCCCTATTTTTACTATTGTATTAGGAATCACAATGGGTTTACTAGTAATTGTTTGGTTAGAAAGGGAAATATCCGCGGGAATACAACAACGTATTGGCCCCGAATATGCGGGTCCTTTAGGAATTCTTCAAGCTTTAGCAGATGGTATCAAACTCCTTTTGAAAGAAAGCCTTCTTCCATCTCGAGGGGATACTCGCTTATTCCGTATCGGACCTTCCATAGCAGTGATATCCGTTTTTCTAAGTTATTTAGTAATTCCTTTTGGTTATAAGCTTGTTTTAGCCGATCTTAGTATTGGGGTTTTTTTCTGGATCGCCGCTTCAAGTATTGCTCCCGTTGGACTTCTTATGTCCGGATATGGATCAAATAATAAATATTCCTTTTTAGGCAGAATCTCTGATATTGAAAATAAAAAAGATATTGAAAATAAAAAAGTCTCTTTTAGAGAAGAAAGCGCTGAACTAGAAAGGCAAACAGCCGATATATTGGAAAGCGAATTCGCACTTGAGGCAGAAAAGGTGAATTTAAAAGAATTAATAGATTATTTTTTAGAAAATACAGCTGCCTTGGAACGAGCACAAACTACTATACAAGCTCCAGAGGGTTCTTTGAAAAAAGAAGGACATTCTTTAATCCGAACTACAAATGCACTGAGAGAAGCTCAGTTTGTACTGAGCGAGCGCAATGATTCTTTGAATGAAAGAGATTTCCTACTCAGAAAATATTATAAGATGTTATCTTGGATATATTTTGATCGTAATTTGGAAGAAGAAACTCCTCCTATTTTGCGATTCGAACCTTCTACTATTTTTGAATTAGAACTTTCTCCTCTTTGGGGAGGAGAACCTTCGCGTCCTACTAATGAAACAAATGAAAGAAATAAATCCTGTAATTATAGTCGTATAGCCAATAGAAAACTCTTACCCAATTTAAGTAATTTTAAACATAAGAACTTAATTTGGGTAAGTTTTTTTTTAACCTAGTATAATTGAATTTTCTTAATTTTTGTAAAACAGAAAAATAAAGATTGATACAAAAAAGAAATAAAAAAACAAATAAAAAGGAATTCTCGCATATCCTAAATATTTGATACCTTCGCTAGCAATAAAACTAAGAAAAGCAAAACAATTAAATATTTGGTCAATAATTCTTAAATCAAAAGAACGAATAATTTGAGAAAACCTTCGTACTTGGCAAACAAAAAAATTCTTATAAAAAGTATCTATATAAGCACGATTATAGGCCCAGTCATATATGACAAAGACTATTTTGTCGCGAATAACTCTCTTAAGGCTTTTTTGATGAAGCGAATTAATTAATAGAAAACTTTTGAAAGACGAATAGGTGGGTTTATATAATAAAAATGCTATAAATATTCCGCAATAAGCAATCCCCCCGGAAATTACCGTATGCTTTAAAAACTCGGCTAAATCTGTTGAATTAGTGTGATGCAAAAGATAAATAGCAGGATGTAACCATTGGGTTAAGATGTCGAGATTGAAACCAAGCTCCTTCGGAATTCCTAAGAATCCAATTACAAAAGTTACAAAACACAATAGAATTTGTGGAAATAACATAGTATTTTCTGATTCAAAAGGATCAGAAGTATAAGAAATTTTGGTTTGATTCTCCCCTTTCTCATCAATTGTGAAAAAGCGAAAATTTTTGTTAATTGGCTTTGAACCCTTTTTTCCCCATAGAGACATTGAATCAGCAGGGTTATTTTTTTTTCCACTATAATTTTTAAAACCAACATTTAAATGTCCTTCAAAAGTCATTAAATAAATCCGAAACATATAAAATGCGGTTAATCCCACTGTGCCCCAAGCTATTAGGGCGAAAATCGGCGAATAAAGCCAGCTATCATTAAGAATTTCATCTTTTGACCAAAAACAAGCAAGGGGCGGAATACCACAAAGTGAAAGTGTACCTAATAAAAAAGCACCTTTGGTTATCGGTACGTGTTTTGTTAAACCGCCCATAATAACCATATTCTGACTTTTTTCGGGAGAATAACCAATAATAGTCTCCATTGAATGAATAACGGATCCAGCCGCTAAGAATAATAATGCCTTGGAATAAGCATGAGTAATCAAATGAAATAAAGCACTTCGGTAAGACCCCATTCCTAGAGCTACCATCATATAACCCAATTGAGACATTGTGGAATAAGCTAAACCTCTTTTAATGTCTTGTTGAGCAAGAGCTAAAGTAGCTCCTAATAAAACTGTTATGATTCCTATCAAGGAGATGAAATACATTATGTAAGGTATAACTAAGAAAAGAGGAAGAAGCCTAGCTACAAGAAAAATTCCCGCTGCTACTAAGGTAGCAGCATGTATAAGAGCCGAAATCGGAGTAGGTCCCTCCATGGCATCGGGTAACCAGACATGAAGAGGAAATTGCGCGGATTTCGCAATTGCACCGACAAATAACAGCGCAGCGCATAAAGTAACAAATAAAAGATTGACCTCTTTGCTCGAAATCAAATTATTCAATATTTGGAATAACTCCCGAAATTCAAAACTGCCTGTTATCCAATAAAAGCCTAAAATTCCTAATAATAAGCCAAAATCCCCTACACGATTAGTTACAAACGCTTTTTGGCAAGCATTTGCCGCACCAGGTCGTGTAAACCAAAACCCTATTAATAGATAGGAACATAGTCCAACCAATTCCCAAAAAATATAAATTTGTATAAAATTAGAACTAGTAACTAATCCCAACATGGCAGCACAGAAAAAACTCATATAAGTAAAAAATCTCAAATATCCTTGATCATGAGCCATATAATTATCACTATAAATAAGAACCAAAATTCCAACAGTAGTGACTAATATTGACATAATAGAAGTAAGTGGGTCGATCAAGTAACCGAATTCCAAAGAAAAATCATTATTTATTATCCAAGACCATACATATTGATAGATAGAACCCCTATTTATTTGCTGAATAGATAGATAGATTGAAAATGCCATGACTATACTTAACAATAAAACACTCTGAAAAGACCACATACGACGAAGATTTTTTGTTACCGTGGGAAAAATAAGAAGTCCTGCTCCTATTAACATAGGAACTAGAAGGGGAACAAAAGGTATGATCCACGCATATTGATATGTTTGTTCCATAAACAGTTTGAGTCTTAATTAATTATTTCCGATTCACCCGATTTTATTTTATCTCTTTTGAAAAGAGTCAATAAAAAAGAAAAAAATATGTACTAACTTAAACCAAACTGACAACTAAAATAAACTTTATAGAATTTTCTATTGTGAATTATTCTTAGTTAAAAACTTTCAATTATTCAAATCAAGAAGTTACAATTGGTCAAATAATCTGAAATAGATTCATTAGCAGTTTCCTTTTATTTTTCAAAGGAAAATTTGGTCTCTTTTCTTTTTATCTAAGGGAAAAGGATTACAGCTTTCAATTTCATTAAGCAAGAGTAGGGTTTTGATCTTAAACCTTTCAATTGCACGTAGAACGATGAAAATAGACAGAAAGGCCGTTTTAGTTTCTTTTTCATTAGAATTATAAGAATTAGAATTCTAAGATGAAGTTCAACTAATTTGATGATTTCTACAGCACATCGAATTCTATAGATTTTATTTTATGAATAATGCGAAATAGAGATAGCAATCAAAACAAACGAATCGTTTTTACGAATATATTATGACAATAATAAGAAAAGATAGAATAAAAAAAAGCTAGATAGTAAATAGTAAAAACGATTCATTTTGCGCAATAGATGTCTTTCACATCCAGTTTTAACCTAAAATTAAGTAATTTCTTCATTTTTAAATGGCAGTTCCAAAAAAACGTATTTCGAAATCAAAAAAGCGTATTCGTAAAAATACTTGGAAAAGAAAGAGCTTTTGGACAGCATTAAAAGCTTTTTCGTTAGGAAAATCCCTTTCGACCGGGAATTTGAAAAGTTTTTTTGTATCACAAACAAATAAAAAAACGTTGGAATAATCTGAGTCGACTTTCTTTTTTTAGACTAAAATTTCATGACTTCGGCTTTCTATTGATTTATTATTTAGAGTTAATATAGAACTGGGAAATCGAATGCCTTGCTCTTAGGTCTTATGATACGAGAATACGAAATCCTAGATTTACTCATCTTTTTACTTAACTTAAAAAAAAAATACCTTTGGGGGTTCCCAAACATCATTTCGAGGGGACGAGTCTTATTTTCCCCATCAACCTATTTGTTTATGACAAGTAACACTTTTAATAAATAATATAATAAATTAATAAATAGAGTAAAGTAATACAATACAATAAGGCGAATATGAGGATCTTTCGGTTTAGTTAACGAATCGTTGAAACTTATGAATTACTTTTGAAAATTGAAACCCTTTTTTATTTTGGGTAACTTTCTGACTTTTTCTTTTTGATGAATTCTTATACGGATCCCCAAGACTATCTTGTCATGTAATAAATATTGACGCCCCAATTTTTAAAGTATAAGTATAAAATAAGAAAATGAGTATGTTATATTTGCAGAATCGGTTAATTATGAGTGTTTTAAAATAGGTATATAGGTATTGCTAAAATTCATTTTTTTGTCTTGATTTCAAAAATCAAAACAAAAAAATGAAAACCAAAATTTTTGTTTTGAATTCGACCCCTAGTTACGAATCAAACTATCTAGTTACCGGAGTTTAATTGCAAGCGAGCCAAAAATACACGAAAACCATAAGTAATAAGTATAAGTGAAATAAAACAAAGACTCTAAACTCAAATAATAAACTTTCAAATTCATATTTCAAGAAATTTTTATGTATAAAATTGAACCAGACTATACTGAATTTACCTTTCAAATCTTGACGTTTGCTTACTCATAGCCTATAATGAATTAGACTATTATGGGTTCACGACACGCCGCTATGGTGAAATTGGTAGACACGCTGCTCTTAGGAAGCAGTGCTAGCGCATCTCGGTTCGAGTCCGAGTGGCGGCATACCGTCTTCTAAAAAAAGAAAATAGACCTTATAATCTTATAAGGAATTCAATTCCCGATTTCCTTTTTCAAATTTTTCTTAGGTAATCGGGGGGCTAGACTCTTCGTTGTTTAAGCTTTTTTTATGATATTTTCAACCTTAGAGCATATATTAACTCATATTTCCCTTTCGATCATTTTAATTTTAATGACAATTCATTTGATAATATTTTTAGTCGACGAAATAAGAAAACTATATGATTCATCAGAAAAGGGCATGCTAGTAACTTTTTTCTGTATAACAGGATTATTAGCTACTCATTGGATTTCTTCGGAACATTTCCCACTAAGTGATTTATATGAATCATTCATTTTCCTTTCATGGAGTTTCGCTCTGATTCATATCATTCCGTATTTCACAAAAAATACAAAATTTTTAAGCAAAATAATCAGCCCAAGCGCTATTTTTACCCAAGGTTTTGCTACTTCAGGTCTTTTAACAGAAATACATCAATCTTCAATATTAGTACCCGCTCTTAAATCCGAGTGGTTAATAATGCACGTAAGTATGATGATATTGGGCTATGCAGCCCTTTTATGCGGATCATTATTATCAGTAGCACTTCTGGTCATTACATTTCGAAAAAACGGAAAGCTTTTTTCAGGGGGCAACGATTTTTTAACTGAGTCATTTTTATTTGGGGAAAATCTTTTTCAAAAGACTTCTTTTTTTTCTGCTAAGAATTATTATAGGACCCAATTCATTCAACAATTGGATTTTTGGAGTTATCGGGTTATTAGTCTAGGATTTCTCTTTTTAACCATAGGAATACTTTCGGGAGCCGTGTGGGCTAACGAAGCGTGGGGATCTTATTGGAGTTGGGACCCAAAAGAAACTTGGGCTTTTATTACTTGGATTGTATTCGCAATTTTTTTACATACTCGAACAAATCTAAATTTGCAGAGTGTAAATTCCGCAATTGTAGCATCTATTGTGGCATCTATAGGCTTTCTTATAATTTGGATATGCTATTTTGGAGTCAATCTAGTAGGAATAGGTCTACATAGTTATGGTTCATTTCCATCAACATCTAGTTGAATTCAAAAAACGTTCTTACAAATCTAAGAGAGTGCAGTATATAATAAATAAAAAAGATAAAAGACTATAATAATTAGAATAATAAAAAAAGATATAATAAAGATTAAAACTTTGTGTGAACGAGCATACGTACCGTTTGAATCAAATATTGTATTGATTCAAACGGTACGCGGGTGGTTCAAATTGATTGTTTTTAGTTAACTGAAGAGAAGAAAAAACCTTCCTTTTTACATTTACAACGAACGTTTTTTTTTAAACTTTTTTTTTAGGATTTTGGTTTTATTTATAAGACTTGTCGATAAAAAAAATGAGATAGAATAACTTCGACCTTTTCAACTGATAGTGAAAGAACGAAATCGGGGTACATACCAATACCTATGACAGGTAACAAAATGGAGATAGAAAGAAATAACTCTCGCGGTCCAGAATCCAAAAAAGAAGAGTTGGGGGCATTAAATAGCTTGTATCCATAAAACATCTGGCGTAACATAGATAATGAATAAATAGGAGTTAATATAATTCCAATTGCCATTACAAAAGAAATGAGTATTTTGGACATGAAAAGATATTTTTTGGCGCTAATTATTCCAAAAAATACTAGTAATTCGGCAACAAAACCGCTCATACCTGGTAATGCAAGGGAAGCCATTGAAAAGCTACTGAACATCGTGAATATTTTTGGCATTTGAATAGCTATTCCCCCCATTTCGTCAAGATAAACAAGCCGTATTCTATCATAAGTCGTTCCCGCCAAGAAAAAAAGTGCAGCACCAATAAATCCATGAGAAATTATTTGTAAAAGAGCTCCATTAAGTCCCGTATCGGTCATAGAACCAATTCCTATAATTATAAAACCCATATGAGATACAGAGGAATAGGCTATTCGTCTTTTTAAATTTCGTTGTCCAAGAGATGTTAAAGCTGCATAGATCATTTGGATTGTGCCTACTATCACCAAATAGGGAGAAAATAGAGAATGGGCGTGAGGAAATAATTCCATATTGATTCGAATCAATCCATATGCTCCCATTTTTAATAAGATTCCGGCTAGAAGCATACAAGTACTGTAATGTGCTTCTCCGTGGGTATCGGGTAACCATGTATGTAGGGGTAAAATAGGTGATTTGACAGCAAAAGCAATAAAAAATCCAATATAGAATATTATTTCTAAAGCCGCGGGGTATGACTGATTTACTGATGTTTCAAAATTGAATGTTGGTTCATTCGAACCATATAAAGTAAGACCCAAAACTCCCATTAATAGAAAAATGGAACCCCCTGCCGTATACAAAATAAATTTTGTAGCTGAGTATAGACGTTTCTTCCCCCCCCACATGGATAGAAGTAGATAAACGGGAATTAATTCTAATTCCCACATGATGAAAAAAAGGAAAAGGTCTCGAGAAGCAAATAATCCTATTTGACCACTGTACATTGCTAACATCAGGAAATGAAATAATCGAGAATCGCGAGTAACTGGCCGGGCCGCTAAAGTAGCTAAAGTGGTTATAAATCCTGTCAATAAAATAGGGCCTACAGAAAGTCCATCTATTCCCAATCTCCAATGGCAATCAAAAAAATTGATCCATTTATAAGTCTCCTCTAGTTGGATTAATGGATCGTCCACCTGGAAATGAAAACAAAATGTATAAGTCGTTATAAGGAGTTCTAAAATACATATACAAAGTGTATACCATCTAATTACCCTATTTCCTTTATGGGGAAGAAAGAAAACGATGGAACCCGCAAATATTGGAAAAACGACAATTATTGTTAACCAAGGAAAAAAATTCGTGGTAAAGACAAGATACACTTGGCCCACAAAACCCGTGCTCGAAAATCAAAATATTTGAGGCACGGGTTTTCAGTAAAAAAATGAAATGGATTCCGGTATAGTTTTCTGGAACATATTAATAAGCTAGACCCATACTGCGAGTTGTTTCATGCCATAAATAAACTCGGACACTCAAGAAATCTGTTGGACAAGCGGATTCACATCTCTTACAACCAACACAGTCCTCTGTTCTTGGAGCGGAAGCAATTTGTTTAGCCTTACATCCGTCCCACGGTATCATTTCTAATACATCGGTAGGGCAGGCTCGGACACATTGAGTACATCCTATACATGTATCATAAATCTTTACGGAATGTGACATTGGATCTATAGAGTTCTGAACGTCATAAATTTTCGATCTAGTAACCTTGATAAACGAATCCCTTTTTTAGATACCAGATGAATCAATGAGTTATTAGAATTTTTCTAATCAATCTACTTCTGGATTGGTTTAGGAGAGAGGGCTAAAATACTTTGATTTATTATGTTTTTGCAAACATGATCATACCTTATGTAGATGTAGCAAACCTACATGCGAATTCTAATCAATTTATCAACACTCAATATTAGAATTTATAGGATTCATACTAATTATTCAACAAATTTGATTGGTCAATACGAGTTGATTTTCTGTTACGATAAATTGAGGAAACAATAGCCAGCCCAATAGCTGCTTCAGCAGCTGCAATAGCTATAATAAAAATTGAGAAAATGTCTCCTTTTAATTGACGATTATCAAAAAAATACGAAAAGGTTACCAAATTCATATTAACTGCATTAAGTATAAGTTCAAGACACATAAGGGCTCTAACCATATTTCGACTTGTGATCAATCCATAGATACCGATAGAAAATAAAAAGGCACTCAACACAAGGGCGTACTCGAGCATCATTCAAAAACTCCTTATCATTATCAATCTTGACTTTTTTCAATAAGAAAAAACAATTCAACCGATTCGATTGACTACTGTATAACAAATATGTAACAACAAAATCTAGCGGTAATAGATTGACTTCACGCTAAAAAGGCTTTCAATTTTAGATTTATACAGTATACAGGAAAAAAGAATTGAAGGAAAATGAATGGGGTACAAGTTTTATTTGAATTCTTTGAAAATTTGAATATCACTTTTTTATTGACGAGCTATAACAATTGCACCTATTAGAGCAACTAAAAGAATTATTGAAATGAGTTCAAATGGAAGAAAAAAATCTGTTGATAAATGAATTCCAATTTGTTGACTATTGCTTATCAAATCTTGCTCGATAATCTGGTTTGATCGTGTAGTCCAAATAATACCGTACCATGACGTATCTAGAATAGTCGAAATTAGTGAAATAAAAAGACTTATACAAACTTGTGAAGTAATACCATCTCCAAGGGTCCAAAGAGGAAAATCATTTGAATATTCTGAACCATTCAAGAACATCACAGCAAAAAGAATTAAAACATTTATAGCTCCTACATAAATGAGTAGTTGTGCAGCAGCTACAAAATAGGAGTTAGATAGAATATAGAATAAGGATATACAAACAAGAACCAATCCCAACGAAAAGGCCGAATAAATTGGATTGGGAAATAATACTACTCCTATACTCCCTAATATAAGACCTGATCCTAAAAAAACTAAAAGAAAATCATGTATTGGTCCAGGTAAATCCATTTTTTATCAATTCTAAAAAAAATATAAATCGAAGAATTTCATGATTTTATTGACCTCACCAGGAAAAAGAAGTTATTCATATGTCATTCTTTATTCATCCAAAGAAAAACCCTGTTTATTCTTATCTCATTTATTCTTTTTGAAATCATTATTTTGACTAGTTACTAGAACAATAATCTAAACATAGAAATCAATTTTCTAGCCAAACGAAGTTACGAGTCTCACTAACCAATCAATAGGTTGAATTGACCAAGCAAAAGAATATCATTTTTTTAGACCCAAACTGAGCTTAGTAATTGGTAATTTTGTTTAATCAATAGTTTATTCATTTTTGATTTGAGGTAAATTCGAAATTTTTCGAATTGTATAATCCTCAATTACTGACATTGGTAACCGACCCAAAGCAATTTGATTAAAATTCAATTCATGCCGATCATAAGTAGAAAGTTCATATTCTTCAGTCATTGATAAACAATTTGTTGGACAATATTCAACACAATTACCGCAAAATATACAAAGTCCAAAATCAATACTGTAATTAAGCAATCGTTTCTTGCGAATATCTGTTTCCAATTGCCAATCAACAACAGGTAAATCTATAGGACATACACGAACACAAACTTCACAAGCAATGCATTTATCAAATTCAAAATGGATTCGGCCTCGAAAGCGTTCTGGTGTGATCAATTTTTCATAGGGATATTGAATAGTTACGGGTAAACGATTTGCATGGGACAGGGTAATCATGAAACCTTGGCCGATATACCTGGCAACTCGTATTGTTTGTTGACCATAATTCCTGAGTTCAGTTACCATAGGGAACATATCGTGAATATCTATAAAAAATTTATGCTTGTTTCTTTCTCTTGTTTGAGGCAAGCCGTCAATCTTGAATATTGTAGTCTTTTACAGTGAAAGAAGTTGAGACGAAGTTGTTAATAATAGATTACCTAGAGAAATAGGTAAAAGAAATTTCCATCCAAGATTTAATAGTTGGTCCATTCTGAGCCTTGGTAAAGTCCATCTTGTTGCAATAGAAATGAACAAGAACGAAAAGGTTTTAGCTAATGTAATAACGATACTTACTATTGTTCCAAAGACTTTACCCCTTTTAGTTATGTCAAAAAGCTCAGGAACAAATATGTATGGAATAGAAAGATTCCAACCCCCTAAGTAAAGAACTGTTACAAATAATGAAGAAATTAGTAGATTCAGATATGAAGCAACGTAAAATAAACCAAATTTGATGCCTGAATATTCGGTTTGATACCCCGCTACTAATTCTTCTTCCGCTTCTGGTAAATCAAAAGGTAATCGCTCGCATTCGGCTAAAGAAGAAATTATAAAAATGATAAACCCTATCGGTTGACGCCACAAATGCCACCCCCAAAAACCATACTTTGACTGCGCTTCAACTATATCAACTGTACTTGAACTGTTAGATAATCATAGTCGATGATAACATTACTGTTATCGTCGCTATTCCAGAACCGTACATGAGATTTTCATCTCATACGGCTCCTCAGAAGTCAAAAATAAATCTAAGGACTCTTCCATATTATTGATATGGGTATCGGATAAAAAAAGAAATATTCTACGGTCCCGAATTATACCAATTGAATTCTGTCTGCTATATAAATTAAGTGCTTCGGAATTGATCTCAATCTTTTAAGAATTTTCGTTGGTCTTTGTTTATTAATAACTTCATCTTTCAATAAAACAAAAAATTTGTTTTGTTTGTAGCAATATCATATACACATTTCAACCTCTCCTTTTCTTCAATTACGAAAAAGAATTCGGCATTTGTTCATGAATCGTAATAAAGATTTTGTCTCTTGATTTATTTTATTTCCTATGCCGAATAAAATAAATCTCACCTTTTTATTTCGCTCCTATTCTCCTTTCTCAGAAAAAAGGGCACTTGGACCAAAGTAAAAGATTACTTCGTTCTTTATAGTTATTTTCTTAATCCGTGAATAGGAGGATACTCTGGATCAGGATCGTGGGGAGTACTTCTTGATTATTTCTACTAACTTCAAGTCCCCATTTGAATTCCTTATATGTAGAGAAATATCTTGTTGGATAACTTACATAATCTTTATTACAAATCCTTTGTGTATCTTGGTCTTCCTACCCATCCACTCGTTTTTGAAATCTCCCGGTATGGAAATACATCTAGAATATATAGATAGTAAAAACTCCATACAGTTGATCTTTGAAACCCGCTTCCGGCTATGATGACTAATCCACCAAGCTTGGGGGTAAAAAGCAAACATAATAAAACTTTTTTATGTTTGCTTTTTTAACTTTATTCTTGTACATAGGAAAGAAGACTTAATCGTTGTACTGCCAAATTCGAAGCCGCTTTTTTTTCACTCATATAACTATCTAGTTTCCTTTATCATCCCCAAGTACCCAATACTCTAGAAGAACTACGAACACAAAAAAATATGTATATAAAAAAAAGAATAAATCACCCTAAAGATCTTAAAAGTTAGAAACTTAGAAGGATTATTCTTATAAAATAAAAACATTGAATAAAAATATGAAAATAAAAATACCGCATATATAGCATCCATAGAAAAAAAAAAAAAAGAGAGATAGACATAAGAAATATTACTAGAAATATTACTCAAAAATGATAGAGAATTACTTTTCTTTTATCTTTTAAAGTGTTTTTTTTTGCTTCGCTAGTAATAAGCGAAGCAAAAAATTGCATTGTGGGTGCAAAAAGAAAAAATTGATTTCTAGTTAGCATATTTCTAGTTATCATAATTTTATTGAACTTCGGGTTTTAAGAGGAAATTAATAGTTGTTCGATCTCACAAGTCAAAACTACCAAGACGCATAGAGCTTTTTTATACCTGATCGAATCACACGCAGAGAAATTGATAATACACATAAAGCTAAGGGTATTTCATAACTAATTGATTGAGCAGCTGCCCGTAGACCACCTAAAAAGGAATATTTATTATTTGATCCATATCCGGACATAAGAAGTCCAACGGGAGCAATACTTGAAGCGGCGATCCAGAAAAAAACCCCAATACTAAGATCGGCTAAAACAAGCTTATAACCAAAAGGAATTACTAAATAACTTAGAAAAACGGATATCACTGCTATGGAAGGTCCGATACGGAATAAGCGAGTATCCCCTCGAGATGGAAGAAGGCTTTCTTTCAAAAGGAGTTTGATACCATCTGCTAAAGCTTGAAGAATTCCTAAAGGACCCGCATATTCGGGGCCAATACGTTGTTGTATTCCCGCGGATATTTCCCTTTCTAACCAAACAATTACTAGTAAACCCATTGTGATTCCTAATACAATAGTAAAAATAGGGGCAAGTATCCATATGATCCCATAGACTTCTTTGACTTTTACGGATTCCAATCCGGAAAAGGAATGGATAGCCTGGATTTGTGTTGTATCAATTATCATTTCAACGATCAACTTCCCCCATAATGATATCTATGCTACCTAGTATCGTCATAATATCAGCCAATTTCATTCTTTTAACCACCTGAGGAAGAATTTGCAAATTGATCAAACCCGGTGGACGAATTTTCCATCTCCAAGGAAAAACGCTCTGATCTCCTATCAGAAAAATTCCCAATTCTCCCTTTGGAGCTTCGACTCTCACATAAAGTTCTTGCTTCGATAATTCAAAAATAGGAGAGGTTTTTTTAGCAATGAATCGGTATTCAAAATCATTCCATTGGGGATGTTTTACTCTATCAAAACGTCGGATTTCTAAATTCTCATAAGGCCCCCCCGGAATTCCTTCCAGGGCCTGTTGAATCATTTTTATGGATTCTTCCATTTCGCCGATTCTTACTAAATAACGAGCTAAAGAATCCCCCTCTTTTTGCCATTGAACCTCCCAAGCAAATTCGTCGTAACACTCATACTGATCGATTTTACGAAGATCCCATTCGATTCCCGAAGCTCGTAGCATTGGTCCGGATAAACCCCAATTGAGTGCTTCTTCTGCCCTAATAGTGCCTATACCTTCAACTCGTTCTAAAAAAATGGGATTCTGTGTAATAAGTTTTTGATATTCAGCAACCCCTGTTAAAAAATAATTGCAAAAATCCAAACATTTATCTATCCAGCCATGGGGTAGATCAGCAGCTACTCCCCCGATACGAAAAAAATTATGCATCATTCGCATACCGGTGGCAGCTTCGAATAGGTCATATATCAACTCTCTTTCTCGAAAAATATAGAAGAAAGGAGTCTGCGCCCCAATATCCGCCATAAATGGACCGAGCCATAACAAATGGGAAGCTATACGACTTAACTCCAACATAATGACTCTGATATAGCTAGCTCTTTTAGGTACTTGAATATTGCTCAATCGTTCAGGTCCATTTACGGTTATTGCTTCTGTAAACATAGTAGCTAAATAATCCCAACGTGTGACATAGGGCAAATATTGTATAATTGTTCGGTTTTCCGCAATTTTCTCCATCCCTCTGTGTAAATAACCCAATATTGGTTCGCAGTCAATAACATCTTCACCATCGAGAGTAAGAATAAGTCGAAGAACACCATGCATTGATGGGTGGTGAGGACCCATATTGACTATCATGAGGTCTTTTCTTGTAGCTGGTGCAGTCATAAATTTTTTACCGATTCGTTCTTCCATGTAATTCTTCCATGAATTGCTGAATGTGAAAAGAGGTTCATCAAAATTGAAACGAAACAAATAAGTTAAAAACAAATGACTCCTCAAATTAAAAATTAATGAGTTTTTGTCTCTCGAATATCCAATTTCTCAATTAATTCTTTATAACGTACTTTATTTTTTTTTGACAAATAAGCTAGCAGCCGTTGACGTTTTCCCAAAATTTTACGCAAACCTTTCTGAGATAAATAGTCTTTTTTGTGCAATTTTAAATGGGAAGTAAGTCTCTGTATCTTATTGGTGAAATTGAATATTTGAAATTCAACGGACCCTCTGTTTTCTTTGGTTTCTTCTTGAGAAATAACCGAAATGAATAAGTTTTTTACCATAAAAAAAGAATTGATCCCCTTCCCTGATATATATTTTAACGAATTTTATTGATCAATAAAAAGAATGCCAATAATTTGAATGATTGATATAGAATAAATTGCTTTCTGAACTCCTCAGTTTATCCATTCCAATGAATTCAAAATCCTATTTTGAATTCAGATAAGAATCTCGTACATTTTTGTATTCACAAAAGTGAATCAATTAGACCTAAAATGAAATGAATATCTTTGGATTCATTGATAATTTATAGGTCTAATGGATACGCTGTATCCTCTATTCAGTGAGATTCGAATGAGGTATAAGATAAGGCATGTGTGCATTTGTTTTCTATCATATACCCTGCTACAGGGTATATAGTAATACTATCAACGAATTTTCAATGGTAGATACATGTGGATCCTTAAGATACTGAAACGACTGCCGTTATTAGTATCAAACCAATAACGATTCATACAAGCTAAATCTTCCAATCGATAATTGGGCCAAAGAAAAAACTTGAATTGAATTAATTCATTTTTCTCCTTATCACGAAGGTTCCTTTCTTCCCAAAAGTGACTACAGTTTTTTACCCCGTTTTCGTTGAAAAATACGGAATTGGTATCCACATCATTCCAATTGTTTGAATTGAAACAAATTAGAATTCTCAATTCTCTACGACGTCTAGACGATAAAATATTTTCAAGAACAAGCGCATCAAAATGATTGTTCTCTCTAGCTCGAATTATTCTTTGTTTTCGGTATTGTTGATTAGTTTTGTTTTTACTCTTATGAACCAACGAAATACCTATGGTTTGATACATAAGAAATTGCCCATTGTTTTTTACAGACAGTCCAAGGCGGTCCACAACCATTCCTATGCTTTTGAAAAATTTTAGAATACTCAAATTGCTCTTCGACTTCCACATTACATTCAATTGTAATTTTCTCCTTTCAATGCATGATAGAGTCATGGTTTCTAGATTTATCGAGCTCTTCGGGAGAGCTAATATCCGGACATTTTTGCGAATGTTTTGACCGATATTCCTTTGATCCCATCTCAATTGCAAAAGGAAATACTTTTTCATGAATAACTCTCTTAGCTCTCTTGTACTTAGACTTTTCTTTTCACTATCGGTTTCACTTTTCTTTTCACTATCGGTTTCACTTTTCTTTTCACTATCGGTTTCACTTTTCTTTTCACTATCGGTTTCACTTTTCTTTTCACTATCGGTTTCACTTTTCTTTTCACTATCGGTTTCACTTTTCTTTTCACTATTGGTTTTACTTTTCTTTTCACTATTGGTTTTACTTTTCTTTGTACCTTTTTTCATGTCTGATTTCGCGGAATCTTCTTCTTCAAGATTTTGGTTTTCAGCGATGTTTTTCTTTTTATTATCGGTTTCACTTAGATTCGAATTTAAAAGAAGTAATTTGCTTGGTATAATCCACGGTTTCGTTTTATATACATTAAAAAGCCGCACAAATTCTGGGAAGAACCAAAGTTCCAGATTCGAGATGGGACGATTTAGTATTTGTTCATTCATTCCCATCCAATCAAAAAAAGAATTTGGAGAATTAGGTTGATTGATTTCTGGATTTTGATTAATCGGAATATAAAAAGGGTCTTTTTCTTGTTTCTCAATTGGATCAATTAATTGATCGTTATTAGTCCCAATTGGAGTCTTTTGATTACTGCTGGGATTGATCTCTTCTTCGGGATTGATCTCTTCTTCGGGATTGATCTCTTCTTCGGGATTGATCTCTTCCTCTTCTTCTTTATCAATTGCATAAAATATTTCATCCTTATTAGTCCCAATTGGAGTCTTTTGATTACTGCTGGGATTGATCTCTTCCTCTTCTTCTTTATCAATTGGATCAATTAATTGAAAATTATTAGTCCCAATTCGAGTCTTTTGATTACTGCTGGGATTTACCGCGACCCAGGATTCAATAGCCACTTTTTTTCTAAGATCAAAATAGATATTTTCCCAATTAAAATATTTTCTATTAAGATTTTTTTCTATATATGGAATATATACCCTTTCTATTCTTCCTATAAAAATATTGATAGGGATACTTCCTGTTATCGCAAACAAGGAGTTTTGCGACATGTTGTAATTATCAGAAACCGCTTGCCTTTTAGTTACTTGAGGGATTGATCTATAAAAAACCGAGTCACCTTTATTTTCATTATTAATGGATTTATATGATAAAAGATCATATCTATAGCATTTTTGAAAATTATCTTTTTGATTCGATAATGAGTTAGGACCCTTTTTTTTCTTGTAATGACTTAATTGGTATTTTCCACATGAATTCCATTTTTTTAAATCTTTTTTTTGAGACCTACAATATCGATTAACCCTATTTCGCCATTTTTGTTTTTGTGACATTAAGCTAGACCAGATAATCTGAGATAAATCGTATTGATAATTCCCTCTTAACCAATTTTTCCATTGACTCGTTATAGACCGCTGAAGTTTCTTATGTATTACTTCAGACTGAAATATTCCTTGTGTTCGAAAGGAGTCTTTCATTTGAGTTTTAAGGAAGAAAGATGTTCCATGATGTTGAAGAACGGATCTTAATTTAGACAAGTTAACAACCCCGGTTTGTGATATTTTGTAAAATACATATGCTTGTGACAAGTTGGATAAATCACAAAAAATTTCTGAATTTTTCTTACAACTATTATAAGTATAAGTTTTTATATTTGAAATAAAGTGAATTGTATTTTTAGTTTTTTTATTAATTATTTTTTTATTTGTTTCATTCTTGGAAATATATTTTTCAATCAAATTTTTTGTCGATTCAACAAAGAGTTGTGTATTCGTTTGGCAAATATGAATAGTAGATAAACAAATATCGTTATATATTCTTTGAATGAAAAATTTTCTAAAATAATGAAATTTACATATTATGTTTTTTAGTTTTACTATTTGCCAAATCTTTTTTGACAACTCTAATCTACAACTTTTTTTGTAAGTACTAATATCTAGTTCTAGAGTTACTTTTTTTTTCTCTTCGGTAATTCTTTCTATTTGATTTTTGATTGTACTTGTTCTATCAGTCATATCTTGCATTTTAGTTTCTATCAGTGAAGAATTTGTCCAATCTGGAATTTGAATTTTTTGAATTTGACTAAAAGATTCATCAATTATCTGGTTGCTTATTCTAGAATCTTTTTCTTTTTCCATTCCACCTATTTCTCTCGATCTAAATAATAAAATTGGTTTACCCTTGGAGAGGTCTTTTTCTATAAACGGAAGATTTTGGTTTGTTGTTCTTGTTTCTTTTGAAACTTTTTTAAATAATTTTATTATTATTTTTTTTAAAACGCTTTCAGCTGTAACCTTTTCATATTTTCCAATTTTTTTTTCGAGTTCCTTTAAAATGGGCTCAAAAAAGGAAGGTGTTTTTCGGGGAGAGCCAAAAGGCAGTTCTGTTTCCCTTCCAAAAATTGTTAAAAAACAAACGTCATCACGAGAAGTTAGCGGTTTAGATGTGTGCCAAGGTTTCAGATGGAAAGGATATACAATCTTGATCTGAATACCTTGTGTCAACCAATTTTCCGGAAATTCTGTTTCGGATACCGGATTACCAGTATAAGTGCACTTAATATGCTTTTCTCTATTCCATTCCTCGAAATCTTCAGACCATTCAGGAATTTGCAATAATAGCATACGTCCAAGATTTTTACCGATTATCAATGAAGGTAATATAAGATTTTTTCTAAGACTTGATTGGGCTATTAAAATGCAACCCCTTAACATTTGGGTAATTTCAAAAGTATCCCAGGTTTCCCCTATCTCTAATCGCTTTTTTTCCTTTACTCGGTCGTTTTTCTTTTTAGATTCTCTTTTTGGTTTTTCTTCTCTTTTTGTTTGTTCGTCTGTAGACTCTAAAATCCTGAACCCTTTTCCCGCCGACCAATTTCTAAAAATTCGGTTCAGTTGAACCGGGCGGGGGATAGCAAAAGAAAAAAGTTTTTTTTTTTTTATCCTGTCAAAAAAAAGGGGGGAATGTGCATTTGCTTGAAACAGTTTCTCAATAACAATTTTACGCCTTTGAGTTCGCATAGAGCCTTTGATTAAGCCGTGCTTAAAATCGGGTTGGTGTGCATAACGCATCAAAACAAGCCCCTTCTCTTCATCTTCTTTAGCCTCTTCTTCTGGGGTTTTAGTCTTGGTTTCTTTATTCACAGTATCAGTCTCTTTGCTAGCATTAGTCTTCGTTTCTTTATTCACAGTATCAGTCTCTTTGCTAGCATTAGGCTTCGTTTCTTTATCAACA